ACTTTTCGTAAATGGTCACTCACTGTCAAGGGAGCCACTTTCTTCGGGCGGCAATTCCCATCATTCGGAGTCAACGACAGCTCGGGCATCTTGATGGGAGCATTCCGAGTCCACCGCAGATGATTGAAGAAATATCGACTAGAAAAGAAGATACTACTACAAAGACATTAGTTAAAAATCCAGCGAAGACTCGATATGTACAGCTTCTTTTCCTCCCGTTGGATAGAGGAAACGAAAGTCAGCTCGACCAACCCTTGCTTGACCCGCTTACCTATGATCGGCGAATTTCGAAATCTTTGATCCCGTCTGATGAAACCGAAAATCATCATCTTGTTCTGACTGTCCCGGGAACTCTTTTCAGGCAGACCGAGAGGAGAGAGAGAGAGGAAATAACAAAGAATCATTCGGCGCGTAGTGAACTGCCAGATAGATCAGCACAGCTAGGGAAGCCGTTGAAACCCGATCATTCGAAGCAGCACAGTCAAAGAGACAGACCGAGTGCTCTATCTATAACTAGGGATGAGCTGACGACCGTATTCGGGATACCTTCACCTGGACCAAACCCAGACACTGGGCGTTGACCAGAACGGAGTCCTATTCCCATACTAAAGAGAGCAGTCATATTAGATACCCAATAATCAGACCTTCAAAGATCAACTATGATAAGTCAGTAATTTCTTAGTAAGTCAGTTTGTAAGTCAAAGCCCATTGCTCCCCACTAAGGTTAGGTATAAGGCTAGGATCCTTAGTGGATACGTCGACGGATACATTCGTTTAGTGCGGCTGTAGTATCAGAGTCCGGGGCTTGACAGACACATGTCCGCAATAGCTAAAAACTAACGTGAGAGGGTGCAGAATGGTTATCGAAATCCTCCTAAGCTTTCACAGTTTTAGGAAAGGCCAGGCCAGCGGTCTCGCTATTCCTGATTCAGTAAAGGAAAGAAGCCTTGATCCCAAGACTAGCTGCGGATTCTTCCTTTTATCCGGACTGACTCTAATCGTGATTTTGACTCTATTACTAGCGCCTCCCTCTGTCGCAATAGAAATCGAGAATAGAGGTGACTTCGCTACCTTTCTCGGTGAAGAATATTCATTTCTTTCCAGCTTTGGTCACATAGGCTTGAACCACTCCTGGGAAACATACTTTTCTATTCTACGATCGGACTTTGCCGGGCATGAGCTACTCTCTTCTAGCCCTCCTCTAACAGATTCAATGGCATCGCAACTTCTTTTTCTTTCAAGCATGAGTGACCAGTCGATTCTCTAATTAAGATATAGCAGTCAACCATCAAGAAATCATCAACTATTTAATCGGGGATGAGCTCTATGGCTAATTCGTTCGGCTATTCTATGTTGTAAGGATCGACTTAAGCTTAAGCTAGAGCAGCTCCTTCAGCGGCTGGTAGTGAAAGGAACTGACGATCTTGGCTTAGATGGCTTTGCTCCTGGGGAACTTCATTTATCGATAGTCAAGGTACCCGAAGTTAGGCAATCAGCACGAATTCCTTTAAATGGATCCCTCTCTCTTCAAGTTCAAGCTAGACTATAATATATACTAAGACAAGAAGGGAGAGAAAGCAAGTTTAGGAATGCCCTTGCTTAAGAGGAAAGACTTCTTGTTACATGAGAGGGTATGTACTGTCAGAACGAAAGGGGGAACGAACAAGCATTCATCTCTACCTCTCCAAGCGACTACTACTAAGTGGATATTCTTTTTGGAAGAAAGACCACAAACTATCACGGATACCTCTATAGGGTCTCTCCTTTCTTTTCTAGGGTATGTCACTTGTCTGTGAAAGGCTCTCTCGCCTACTCTACAAAAAGATTCAATATGAAAAAGAAGAAGCACCTGGGATCGGATACATCTTCAATCCTTGAATGTCGGTTTTGCCTTTGAGTCAGTCAATCGATGAAAGAAAAAGTCGAAGGGGGCAAGGTCCTTTCCTTTATGAACCCGTAACGAAAGGTTCCGGTGAAGAGGTCTCGTAGCCAGAAGTCAATCAATCCACCGGTTCATTTTCTGATTGATTAGAAAGATCAACCCCGGCCCTAGTGAGAAGAAGATGGTTAGACGCCAATTGAAAGAGTGGTAGTTTTATCCATGATGACCGGGTGGCTCTCTTTGCCCTTTCGATCTACTTCCTAAACTAAAGGAAGATCTAGCTGTGGATGATGTCCCAGCTGGAAAGTAAACCTTTTCATATTCATGCCTGCCCTATTGGAGATTCCAACTATATATGCATTTATGCATTTTCTTTTTATGCGACAGGTATGTGACCTTAGGAATTAGGTTCGGGAGTTGCTTTAGCAATTTAAGCTGGCTCCAGGTGTCAGTAATAGAAAAAGATTGGATTGGGAAAGACCATGGAGGTTGACAAACCAGTGCTGTTGGGGAAGCCTCTCATCGAGAAGAAAAAAGAAAATAGGACAATAGCTGACTAAACCTCTGAGCTCTTTTTCTGTAAAGATCCTTTTCTTAAAGGGACATTTCCGCACTCATTTCAGATCATAGAGGTCGGGCTTCAGTCGAACAACCTTCTCCCTCCCTTCCACCGATGAAACTACTCTTGCAAAGTAAAAAAGTCGTATAACGTTCCTTCCAGTCGAATAGAATCTATTAAAGCAAAGCCAAGAGGCGATAGCGGATCTGTCTGAGGGCATCTGGAATTGTCTGTTTCGGTATTCACTCTTGTAAACGGTCGCAAACGCTCATCTGCCCACGAATAAGGTTCCCTTCTTAGTCTCTATCGCTAGAAGGCCCTTTCTTTTTAGTGAAAAGGAAACTGAAAAAGAGCTTATAAGGTAAGCCCTTGCTTGTTCTTGTGCTTCCGTTCAATATCTCCCCTCTCCATTCTTTGAGTTCGCATTAACATTTCCCATTACTCTGTCTTGTAGGGCTTGTAGGGCATTTCTATGTAGCAAGAAGCTCTGTTCAATCAGGGAACTGAAGCACGAAGAACTATCGAGAATAGCTTCTTTTAGGCATAGAAGTCAAACTGGAATGATACCATCCGGGTTAAGCGATTGAAGTATTCATGACTTCCCTCTCTCCTGTAGTAGCACTCTATTTACTAGTACTGATTAGTACTAAACTCGCTTCAAGCTCAGTTAGTCAAGGAATCCGGAGATAGGTTCACCTGTTAGAAGTTTCGATCTATGGGCTTTCTTTATTTAGTAACGAGCTTTGTTAAAGAGATTAGAGAGGGGCTGTAACAACGAAAGAGAAAAGGTTTTCTTTTAAAGCTATGGAGTGAATTCAGAATTCAAGAGGAAAGGATTAGTTGTTTACTTTTATAGAAGCTAAGGCAAGAAGTCAATCACTTTCAGTATCTCTTGCTTCTTTGGTTAGTTCAGTACGAGTGGCAGGCTCAAACTGGCACAGGCAATATATATATAATAATAAATAGGCGGTAATAAAGTCAAGCTTTTGCCAGAGGATGAGTCTTTCTCCTCCGCTGTGAACGCTATTATCTCAGAAGCTCAGGCTGTTGCACGCCTTACATCTCAGATTGCATCTTCGCCTCCACGAAAGAAGAATCAAAGAAGTCAAGTTCCATGGGCATCCTCCGAAGTCTCATCTCAATCCTGCGCTTTCTAAGGGAAGGCTTTAGCTTTCCAATCGTAGGCCTGGGCCTTCTTTCTTGACCCTTTACCGGAGAGGCAACCGTCTTGTCTTAACTGTCCCGAGCTACCGTTGTGGGTTGTGCTCATTAAAATAGTTGTCCTAAATGCCCCTTTTTAGCTGTCGCGGGAAGTGAAGCAAACTCGACCAAAGGACAAGTCTGTTCCTCCTTCGTTTTATGTTCCCGATTCAATCTTCACCTTTCCTGAATGAAGAAAGAGAGTGAAAGAGAAGATATCAGCGCAATAGGTACAGAGGGGAGAGAAACTGTCTTCGTTCGGTTCGGCAGAAGAAAGCCGAGAAAACAAATAGGAAGAGCACTAACTAATTAAGTAAATATATAAAAGCTATCACCACCCCGAGCAGTAAAACAAAGTCGTTATGGCTATGTTACTAACATAGACAACTATGAATGGTATTCATTGACAGGAGTGACCGCTTTCTAGTCGTAGTTGGTACCGCCCCTGTTCACTTCAGCATGCAAGGAAGACCTTCGGGAAGAATCAAAGGTTTTCTCCTCTGCAAAGCTCTCAATGCTTTAGTCAAGATCTTTAGCAGTCGATCGTTCATTTTATCTCGGGAGACATGGCTTCAATTCAATCATTCTCTCCGGCTTTTGAGATAGTCCTTTGATAGAGTAGCCTGGTTGGAAAGGATCTTGTACCTGCCATGTCAAGGTAAGGGCATCTCGCATATCAAGTTACTCTATCGATTATCGATAGCGTAATATAGCCCAACACAGAGAAGGAACAGGGTCGGTAGGTAATTCATCTTCGTTTGGATAGCAGTACGGTACACGCATCAAGATATGATCTTTGCTTTTCCACTCGAACCATAACCGGAACTGGAACCTCCATCTAGACCTAAACCTGACACCCGCATACCGCATATGCCATTGGTTTGTCGGTCGTTGTGTAGAAGTTCATTCGTGGTAAGCCACGTAAGGAAGGGCTCGCCGGTACCTTACAATTATTTGAAAGATATTCACGGGAGTACGTGTCACGAACGATTCGTTGGTCGGGTATAGGCGAAGACGGCTTGATAACGTCACTTCTCGGCGGAAATAGCAAGGGAGTAAGGATAGCGGATCACTTTCTGTTTCAGAAAACCGTTTTCGGGGACAGTCCATCCATAACTCAGAAATAAATTTTTCAAATTGAATAATCCGGAAGAGAGGAAAGCAAAAGGCCAGGCATTGGACTAGTGGAATGAAACCTTATCCCATTATGGAGTGAGAACCTGATATTCTTTTATCAAAAGACATGGCCACCCCTAATGGACTTTGGAACAGATACACGAGCCACTATCTTAGAGACCATCTTTCTTGATCGAAGCCCCATCCATAGGTATACGCTTTAAAAGAAAGATACACCAATCATGTGCGGGACGAAGCAAAGCATTCGGGATAGTGAAAAACTCGCAACTTCCCCGATCTTTCCGTAAACCAACCCCAATGGGAAATTGACTCAATAGGCTGCTCTCTCTGAGTGACTAAGGAAGTCGGAATGATCCCAAAAGAAAGAAGATAAAAGATCTCTCAAGACCGATTCTCTCTATCTCTTTAGCCCCACTGCCAAATGAATGTGTTCTTCCTATGGCCATTTCCAGGCCTTTTTAGGCCAGTTAACATGCATATAGGTTAACTTTCTTTGATCTGCAGAATAAGGCCTACGAGCTCTCTCTTTTCTTTTATGGCAGAGATCTCTCCACACCAAGGAACCAAATCACAATGGATCGAACAACTGGAAATGATAACAGAATGCATAGGTCATTAGAAGGAGTTCCAATAAGCGGATAAATATAGTATACCACCTTACTTCTTTCGTCTATGAGGAAGAAAGAAAATTGAAGAACCCGCGGATATGTGCAAAACTTAAATTATTGTTAGCCGGAAAATCGTGGTAAAGACAAGATATACTTTGACCAGACGTGCTCGGAATCTTTTTGTCGATTCGGGGGAAGAAGAACAAGAGCTACATCGGCAGGACTCTCTGCAAGTGGAAGGTCGCATAGGGGCATTACTAGTAATTGCTAAGGTGCTTTATTAAGTATTAACCACGCTCCTCTCCAGTCTCTTTCCAGCCTTTGTGATTTCATATACTATTCCCGTATGCCATATCTCTTATTCAATCTTGCTATACGTCCAAGCTCTCCCCCATCGGTAGTTGGAAGCAGAACTGAGACTGGATGTGACTGAAGGAAAAGGGAGATAGGTGTGATAGGAGGGCACGGTTAAACAGGTAAGCGAAGGCTCTCTCTCTCGCTCTGTGGTCTTGTGTGAACTCCTTTCCGCCCATTATTGATCTTCACTCTAAGTGAGCAGGTCAAAGCAGTTGAGGTGATAGCAATAGTAAGCAGGGAAGCAGAAGCAAAAGGTCTTCAAAGAACTTTTGTGTAATAAAGCTTCTTGGTCTCATTTCATTGGTCTCTAAGGCAAAGTCTCGCTTAATCGTTCATCGATCTTTTTCTGTAAGGCCTCGGGCCCCACGAATTCCGATTTCTGTTTTTGTTTGTATTAAAGTGTTGGTAGCTTCTAGCCTCGAGCTGGAAAGTCTCATGGGGGTACTATAGAGATATCATAACTCTCTAATTGAGACTCAATCTATACAATCAATCAATCAGTATGTGCAATATACCGGTCTTTGCGATATGCTCTTTCAAATAGATCACAGATCTTCCCGCTTAGCTGCACTGCTCTCTGAGCTCTTTTGTCCGCTATCGCTTCCTCTAGTACTAGCTCTGATCTCTCTTCAGCAGTTGCAGTACGATTCTTTAATTCATCTCCTGCCCTTTATAGTCGTAATCGCTAGAAACTCTATATCATTGGCAATTGGCATTGGCGTAATCTTTTTTCTCCTGTCGGAAGGGGGTCCTGTCGAAAGCAAGAAAAGGCATTGCAAATGGCGTGCCCTTACTCTAATTATAAATAAAGCTCTTTTGCGCTCTTGGTCAGGCCTGTAACAAGTATCTAAAAAATGTTTTCTTTTCGGCCTATGGTTCGGTCAAAGCAATGACTTGAGTGAGTAAGGAAGTAGGACCTTTTTACCCCGGCTGTGAGTTATTACTGACCCCTCTCTGTCTCTCCCCCGCGCTGTGAATGAAGTGAGTAATTCGTTGGTGCTTGCCCTTCAGTAAGTAGTTCGGATGGCTGGATACATGCTACGCTCTGCCACGCTTGCCTGACCGCGAGAAGCCTTAGGGTAAAATAATCTTTAACAGCAATTTGAGAGCATCTTTGGAATTTAAAGAAGGGGCTAACCTGACTTTCACTTTCATAAAAAGAGAAAACTGGACTTGCACTTTAAGAAATGGAATTGCGATGAGCCAGAAGTTAGAATATCGCCTAACCACCTGTCTCCGTCTCCCGTAGTTCCCCCCAGAAACATCCGTTTGCCTACTTCTACTCTGGCCGGGGGTAACAGTCTTTTTGAGAACCAAGTGGCCCTTGAGGAAGACCTTCAGAAAACCCCTCTAACTCGGGGAAAGGAATTCAAGCCCATAAAATGAGTCAAGTCTATGATAGGTACCAATAGTCTTTATGGCGCTCTTACCCCTTATGCAAAGCACCAATGACTTCGGTCTTCTGAAAGGGGCTTAGGGCATATCATCAAAGAAAGAATCCCGAGGAAGGGGGTGAAGCTGAGGTTAGAAACGGTTTCTCCCGCTGTTGCTAGTTCTTCCGTTGTTGGTAGTTCCGGTTGTTTATTTTTCAGAGCTTTTTCAATTCTTTCAGAACCTTTCGTATGCGCCTATTGGAAGATTTGGGCTACCTCCTCTCTTTCCGATCTCATTCAGATAATAAGCCAGTCCGGTTTATTAGATAGTGAGTGGGTAAGAGAGGTGCTTGGTCTGTCTCCGAATGTGGGCCTAGAAGCATT